AATTTTCTTGAAATTGAAATATCAGTTAAAAATCGATTAAAATCTTTTAATAAAAAAAGAGCAGGTGTTTCAGAAGTTAATCTTTCAATTAATTCAAGCGCTTGCAATGGATTACGTTTTGCAAAACCTTCGTTATTTGGATTATTTGTATAACCATCTACAAAATCCCAACTATAAATACTTCTATTAAAATTCGTTTTAATAGTTTTTCGAATAACATATTCTGCTCGATCTTCTTCAATCGTATTTATATAAATAATAGGATATCGAGCCTTTAATAAAAGAGTTAATTCATCATTAAAATTCATAGATACTAATTAAATAAAATTACTAGTATATTAATTTAAAATAAAAAATTATTCATTATTAGAGTTTCAAAAAACTCTAATAATAAAAATTTAACGTTTAAGCGTTAATTGTTTTCGACCTTTTTTACGACGTTGACGAATTACTTTTCGTCCTTGAGCAGTTAACATTCTAGCTCTAAAACCAGATACTTTTAATACTGAATATCGACTTTTATTTGATAAGGTTTGTTTAGTCATAACAATTTTAATAAAAATAATTAAGATACCATTTTATAACATAGCTGAACGAATAAGATCATAAATAACTAAATGTCTAGTTATTTGACTTCTATTTTTAAATAATTCATAAGCATCATCTTTATATTCAAATAAAGGATTTCTTTGTCCATAACCACGCCATCCTACAGCATCACGTAATAAAGACATTTTTTGTAAATGTTCTTTCCAAGCAATATCAATATATACTAAAATTAATGTTCGTTCTAAAGCTAAAATTAATCCAGGTTGTCGGACTTCTAATTCTATGGTTTTAGATTCGTAACTTAGCCAAAATTCTTGAAATAGATAAATTTGAATTTCTGTTAGTTTTAAATTCTTTGCTTTAAAATTAGATTTTAAAAATAAATTTAAATTTAAATTTGTTCCTAATAAATTTTCAATTAAAAAAAGCGCCTGAACAGGTTGAATTTTTTTATTAGTAATTTCAAAAATAATTTCTGAAATAATTTGTTCTCCATAAGCTAAAATCTTGTCTCGAACTGATTGACTTTCTAAAATTTGCCGTCTTTCATAATAAATAACGTTTCTTTGTTTATTTAATATGTCATCATAATCAAACATATATTTTCGTCCGTCATAATCAGCTTCTTCAACTCGTTTTTGAGCAGCATCTAAACTTTTTGTCAATAAATTAGATTGTAATGGAGAATCATCTAAAAATTGATTTTGCATAAAATTTTGAATTTTAGGTCCTCCAAAAAGTCTTAGCAATTTATCATCTAAACTTAAAAAGAATTTTGATAAACCAGGATCGCCTTGTCGTCCACATCTACCTCTTAATTGATTATCAATTCGACGTGAATCATTTCTTTCAGTTCCTATAATATATAAACCACCTAAATTTCTTACTAAAATATTATCTAATTTTTGTTTTTTCTTTTCGAAAATATACAATTGATTTAATAAAAATTTAATTGAACATTCATATAAATAAACTGGAATCCGAATTTTATCGCTCTCATTTAGAATTTTTAAAATTTCAGTATCTGATAATACTAAAAACTGTTTATCAAAAATTAATGACTTTAAAACACTTAAAAATTTTTGAGATAATTTTCTATAGTCTTCTAATAATAAAAAAACAGATTTAGAAGATTGAAGGTTTATTCTATTTTTATAAGAAACTAAAATATTATATAGTTGTTTTCGAATTTTAAATTGAATATTTCCTCCTAAAATAATATCTGTTCCTCGACCAGCCATGTTAGTTGCAATAGTAATACTGCCTTTTTTTCCTGCTTGAGCTACAATTTCAGATTCTCTGCGAACATTTTCAGGTTTTGCATTCAATAATTGATAAGATAAATTATATTCTTTCAATAACTGAGCTAACATTTCTGATTTTTCAACAGTTGTTGTTCCAATAAGAATAGGTTGTCCTATTTGAGAAATATTTTTACATTCTTTTGCAATTGCATTCCATTTTGAAAGTTGATCTTTATAAATCAAATCAGGTAGATCTTTCCTTAAATTTGGTTTAGCTGTCGAGATTACTTCAACAGGTAAATTATAAATTTTTTCAAATTCAATTTCTGCTGTTTTTGCAGTTCCAGTCATTCCCGACAACTTCGGATACAATAAAAAAAAGTTCTGATATGTTATAGATGCTACAGTTTCAGTATTCTCTCGAATTGGTACATTTTCTTTAGCTTCAATTGCTTGATGTAAACCATCGCTCCAACGACGATCTGCCATTATTCGACCTGTAAATTCATCAACAATAATAATTTGTTGATTTTGAACAATATAATGAACATTTTTAAAAAATAAAGTATTTGCTTTTATTGCATTAATAATATAAGGTATCCATGGATTTTTTATATTATATAAATCCTTAACACCTAAAATTTGCTCTATTTGTAAAGTTCCCTGTTCTGTTAAAACAACATTTTTATTTTTCTCATCTACATTAAAATGAATTTTAACTTCTAAATATTGTACAATTTCAGCGGCAATTACAAACTTCTCCAGACTTGTTTCAATTGTACTTGATAATATCAGAGGTGTTTGAGCTTCATCAATTAAAATAGAATCTACTTCATCAATAATACAATAATTAAAAGGTCGCAAAACAACATCTTTTTTATTTAGTGCCATATTATCTCGTAGATAATCAAAACCAAGTTCATTATTTGTCACATATGTAATATCTGCTAAATAATTTTCTTGTCGCTCTTTAACTGTCATATTTTCTTGAATTAAGCCAGTATCTAATCCTAAAAAGCGATAAATTTGTCCCATTGAAACTTGATCTCGACTAGCTAAATAATCATTTACTGTAACGATATGTACCCCATTTTCAGTTAAAGCATTTAATGAAGCAGATAAAGTTGCGACAAGTGTTTTACCTTCACCTGTTCTCATTTCAGCTATTTGACCATTATTAAGAACTAATCCTCCAAGTAATTGAACATCAAAATGTCTTAAACCTAAAGTTCGGGAACTTGCTTCTCTTGTTAAAGCAAAACATTCGGCAATTATGAAAGATAAATCTTTTTCTGTTTTATATCGAGCTTTTAATTCAAAAATTTTTGATCTTAATTCAGAATCAGAAAATAAAGATAAATCTTTTTCTAATAAATTAATCTGATTTACAAGATTTCTATAGTTATTTGCTATTGAATTTTGATTAAATAAGCTTTTTATCATTTTTAAAAAATTTATTATTATTTTTAATTAGTTAATTTAAATAATAACATTTATTCGTTTTTTAGAAACGTTTTCATAATCAAATTTAACAGTTCCATTATTTAGCGCGTATAATGTGAAATCTCTTCCACAGCCAACATTCAAACCTGGTTTAAATTTCATTCCTCTTTGTCGAATTAAAATATTACCAGCTTTAACATATTCTCCACCAAATTTTTTTACTCCTAATCTTTTTGAATTAGAATCACGACCATTTTTTGTACTACCTGCACCTTTTTTATGTGCCATATTTCCTGTCCTTTTATTTAAACTATATTAATATCTTCAATTAAAATTCGTGTTAGTTCTTGTCTATGTCCTTGTTTTTTTCGAGTCTTTTTTTTAGACCGCATTTTATAGATTATAGTTTTTTCGCCTCTTAAATGTTGCAAAATTTTACCTTTTATTTTTACATTTTCTAAATAAGGTTGACCAACTAGTAGATCACCATCATTATTGAAAAGCAAAACGCGATTTAAACTTATTTCTTTTCCTAATTCAGTTGGTATACGATTGAAATCATAATATTTTCCTGTTTCAATCCAAAACTGTCTTCCACTTATTTCGACAATTGCATATTTCATAAATTTAAAAACATTATCCAAATACTATTTTATAATACAAAAAAAAAATTCATAAAGTCAAATATTTTAGAACATTATAAATAATTTAATTCTTATATTTTTTAAGTTTAATTAATTCTTTATAAAAAAATTCGAAAGCTTTTGAATGATAACAATGTGGATTTGTTAAAATTGACAATGTTCTGGTCATTTTTAAATTTTCAATATCAATAATTTCTAATGTTTTTAATTCTATTTCTTTTTCAATTGCCGATGAAGAAATAAAGGCGGCCCCGAGACCTAAACTAACTGCTGTTTTTATCGCTTCAATTGAATTTAATTCCATAATTATGTTAAATTGCTTTGTTTCAATTTTATTTTGAATTAGAATAGTATCAATAAATTTTCGAATAGTTGAACTTGGATTTAAAGCAATATAATTCAAATTATACAATTCATCTTTTTTAATACATTTGTTTTTTCTTATAGCAAAAGGGTGAGATTTTGGTAAAATTAAAATTAAGTCATCATCTACAAAATGTTCAATTTGTAAATTTTTGGTCAATTCTTTAGGAATATCGCCTCCGACAACAGCAATATCAATTTGATGATTTATAATATTTTTAGCAATAGTTCTTGTAGAATCTACTTGTACTTTTAGACAAATTTGAGGATGATTTTGAACAAATAAAGCTAAAATTCGAGGCATTACATAAGTCCCAATAGTTTGACTTGCTCCAACAATTAGATTTCCCCGATCTCCATTTTTAAGATCATTTAATGCACGACAACTTTCTTCACATAAAGTTAAAATCCTTTCAGAATATTGTAAAAAAACAATTCCAGCTTCAGTTAACGAAATTTTATTATTTCGACGATTTACTAACAATAAACCTAAACTACTTTCTAATGATTTAAACTGTTTACTTAGTGTTGGCTGAGATATATAGAGAATTTCAGCTGCTCGAGTAAAACTTTTTTCTGATGCAATTGCTTTTAAAATACGTAATTGTTGTAGAGTAAAAGGAAGTGTCATTTTGTTATAAATTATTATTTATCATATTTAGTTATCGTATCTTAAAATCTAAAACAATAGATTAAAATGCGGATGGAGAGACTCGAACTCTCAAAACAAAAGTTACCAGGACCTAAATCTAGCGCGTCTACCAATTTCGCCACATCCGCTTTTTAATTTATTCTAAATGAAAAAAATAGTTTTTTAATATTAAAGAATTAAAAATCTACTATTCTTCATTTAAAGTATAAATAAAACTAGTAGTTTGATTTTGTAAAACAGATTTTGCTAATGAGAAAGCTTTTTGTGAAGCTTTATCTGCTTTTTTTTTCCAATTTGCTTTTCGACTATTCTTTTTTGATTTTGATGTTCGTTTTTTAGGTACAGCCATTATATAGTATTTTAAAAAATGATAGATAAAGTATTATATAAAATAATACAAGGAAAAAGCAAATATTTTTATTTTCCTTATATTATTTATTAAATTTTTAATTAATTAACGTGTAAGACGTTGGATTTGTTGAATGGCTAAACGACCAATATTATATAAAGCCCAAGAAGCAGCAACTAAAACTGGTGCAGCAATTACTAATAAACGAGTATCCATAGTACTAACAATCCTTTTAATAAGTTTTTTATGATATTTATAATATCTTATTATTAATCTTATAATAATAATTAATAATCAGCTCATCAAAAATTAAAAAACAAGATTAATGAATAATATTATAGTCAATAAATTAAAAAATACAAAATATTTTGTTTTATACTATAGGTAAAGTAATACAATAAACTTTATGTCACATTTTACAAATATTAAAACTCGATTTCAAAATTTATTTTATTTAGAAAAAGCTTTAAAGAAATTAAATATAAATCATCAAAAAAAGGAAGAACTTATTTCTAATATAAGTAAAGAAACAAATAATACTGATATAATTATTCCTCAATCAAATGGTTCTGATATCCAATTTTGTTGGAATGGACAAGAATATCAATTAGTTGTTGATTTAAGTTATTGGGCTCAACCATATCCTATTGAAAGTTTTATTGATAAAATTGCACAACAATATGCGGGTGAAGTTATTGTGGGTGAAAGTCGAAAACTTGGTTTTCAACCAATTCAATATACAGAAAATAAAGATGGCTCTAATACTTTGATATTAGAACGTTGGAAAAAATAATAGATAATAAAAAATAGTCCAAGATTAAAAAATTTAATCTTGGATTATTTTTGCTTTTTTTAATAAATGATAAACTGTTTCTGTAGGTTTAACACCATAATTTAACCATTTTGTAATTTTTGCAATATCAAAATACGATTTTTTAGTTATAGGATTATAATAACCAACTTCATCAATAGGTCTACCATCTCTTCGCGTAGTTGATTTCATAATTACTAAACGATATGCTGGTTGTCTTTTTCTTCCAATTTTTTTTAATCTTAACTTTAACATAATATACGTAATATAATAATAGAATAATGACAATTTTATTAGTTTAACGACGTGAATAATACTCAATTACAAGTAATTCGTCTAATTCTAGTAATACGTTTTCACGATCACAGTAATTTGTGATTTTTGCTTCTAATTTAGAATTGTCTAAAACTAAATGGTTCGGTAATTCTGTAAATTTTATATTTTTTAAATTATTTTCGACTAAAGTTTTTGAACCTGGTTTTGGTTTAACTCCTATCACATCATTTATTCGACATTGAAAACTTGGTATATTTACATTTTGACCATTGACTAAAATATGACCATGATTAACCAATTGGCGTGCACCTGCAATTGTAGAAGCAAATCCAAGATTAAAACAAATACTATCTAAGCGCATTTCTAATAGCTGTAACAATATTAGACCTGTTACACCTTGTCGTCTTCTAGCTTCTTTTACATACCTAAAAAGTTGACTTTCTGTTAATCCGTAATTAAATTTTAATTTTTGTTTTTCTTCTAATCTTACTCCATATTCAGTTGTTTTTTTGCCTTCATTATTTTTGCCATGTTGTCCAGGACGATCTTTCTTTTTTGATTGTTTTTGAGTTAAACCTGGTAAACTTCCTAATCTTCTTACAATTCGTAATTTAGGACCGCGATATCTTGACATAAAAGTTTCTTATGTTATATATATGTATTTCAAAGGGCGAACGACCGGACTTGAACCGGCGAATGGTGGAACCACAACCCACTGCCTTAACCACTTGGCTACGCTCGCCAAATCATAGTAATTTATCTTAACATGATAAATTAATATAAGTCTAGATAATTTAAGAATATTTTTAATATTTAATTTTATTTTTTAAATAAGGTACTAAAATTGAAAACTTTTTTTTTGAACGGTCAAGAGTATAATACTGAAGGAAATTTTACTTTATTAGAATTGTTACATTACTTTAATTACGATTTTAATCTTCTAGTTATTGAACATAATTATTTAATAAGAAAAAAACAAAACTGGGGACAAATATTTATAAATAATAATGATCGTATTGAAATAGTAACAATTGTTGGTGGAGGATAATTCTATAAAATATTATAGAATTATTCTATATTTAAACTCGAATTTCTGCATTAAAGTTTTTAATAACAATTGTCTCTATATTTTTAACAATTTCTTCTATTTCTTTAGTAACAAGAGTTTTTTGACTTGATTGAAATACTAATTGAATACATAAACTTGTACAGAAAGTTGGAATTAATTTACCTTGATATTCATCTAATAAATTAACTTGAATTAAATACGGTGTACCATTTAACATAATCATTGATTTTATTTTTTCAAATGCTATATTTTTATCTACTATAAATGATAAATCTTTAAAAATTTTTGGATATAAAGAATAAGCTTTAAAAGATAAAAATTTATTTCTTTTTAATTCATTTTTTATTAATTCAAAATTAAACTCAAATAAAAATAATTGTGATGAAATATTGAAATTTTGAGCTATTATTGGATGAATTTGGCCAAAAACTCCTAGATAAATTTCATTATTTAAATATAATTCTGTTCCACGATAAGGATGAATTAATTGATCATAAATTTTTGTATTTAAAGTTTTCCAAGTAATAGATAAATTTAATTTATGAAAAATATCTTCTATTTTACCTTTTGCTTCAAACCAGGATAAAGAATTTGAATTTTCTGACCAAGTTCTTTTTAATGGAATATTACCTAAAATTCCTGCAACAAATTCAACTTCTTTATATTGAAAATGTTTATCAGTAGAAAAAACATGTCCAAATTCGAATCCTTCAATATTAATATTTATTTGTTTAACAGTTTCACTAATTGTTTGAATTATATTTGGTAACAAAGTATTTCTTAAGTTTTTAGAGTCTATTAACAATGGATTTAAAAGTTGAACAGAATTATTATCGGTACTTTTTATAAATGAATAGTTAATTAATTCATTTAAACCTTCATTTAAAAAACAAGCCGTCATTTTTTTTCGTATTTCATAACTAAAATCTTTCCAACCTATTCGATTTGTTTTTGGTAAACAAGTCATAAATGCATTAAATCCATATAAACGACCTATTTCTTCAATTAAATCAATTTCTCGAGTAATATCATCAGAACGGAAATTTGGTACTTTAACTTGCCAAATTAAAGTTTTCTCACTAAAAGTATAAGTACAATTTAATCTAGTCAAGTAATTAGAAATTTGTGCAACACTAATTTGAGTTTTTTGATCAAAATTAATTTCTTTAGTTGATCCTAAAATATTATTAATATTTTTATAATTTAATTCAATTAAAGAGTTATTTTTATCATTTTTTTGATGTCCTGTAATTAATTTGCAAATTAATTGAGGGTTTAAAATTTTTAATAATAAAATTAATCTATAAAAAGCTTCAATAAAATCTGAATCAGTTAAACTCTTTTCATATCTAGCCGAACGGTCAGTTCTAAGATTTAACAAACGCGAAGTTTTTCGAATTTTTTGCGGATTATAAATAGCTCCTTCAATTAATAAAGAGTGAGTTTTTTTTGTATAAGAAAAATCTTTATTAGATAAAATTCCAGCAATACTTAAAATATTCTCATTTGATTTTAATACCAATACTTCTTTGTCTAAAAGATATTCAAAACCATTATTCCCAATAAATTTTGTTTTATTAACCATTAAATCTAAAGCTAAATTTACTTCAGATGTTTTTGATTTTTTTAGAATTTTTGTCAAATCATAAAATTCAAAAGGATATCCTGTTTCTACTAATATGTAATTTTGATAATCTAAAAAATTATTTTGTGGTATAATGCCTACTGAAAAAAGTTTCTGTTTTAACCAATATGGAGAATTAAAATTAGTTAGATTTTCTACGGTTACTGCATAAAATAATGGACAATCTAAGAAAAAATCTTTTGATGAAGATAAATTTTCTATATCTATTTTAAATTTTAATTTATCTGTTAAATAATATTTTTCTTTTTTTTTTAAATTTATTAAAGATACTAACTCTTTAGCAATTCCTTTTATCGATAAACTATCAGCTCTATTTGCAGTTGCTGAAATATCAATTATCTTTTCTTTTCTATTATCAATTTTAAGTTCTAAAAGTTCTTCAACTTCAAAACCACCAAGTGTTAATTTTTCAAGTAAATATTCTAAATTAGCAGTTTCAATATCTACTAATTGATTAAGCCAATTTAATGATATACGCATTATTTAAATGAGTTTAAATTTTTAATATTAATTTGCCTTTGTAAAAGCTAAGCCATTAGTTTCTCCATAACGTTCCATAAATCGCATAAATCGATCCCATGCTTCTGGACTTTTCATAATATAAATTGATTCTATTGATTCTGGTTTTCCATTAACAAATCTAGCATTTACATCTCTTGTTTCAAGAGTTCCTTCTTCATCAATTAAATACATTCCTGTTATTTCTCCTTCTTTTGCTGTACTTTTATCTAAAATATTTGGATTTCTAAATCTAAAGGTTGCAGTTCCTGTACTTCCATCTCTAGAACGCGTTAACCTAACATCTGGTAATACTTTCTCATCTAAACCTTTTATAAATTGGATTTTTGCTTCCATAAAATTATTTTATTAAATATAAAAAAAGTAATTTAAAACTGGGGTGGCAGGATTCGAACCTACGAATGGCGGAGTCAAAGTCCACAGCCTTACCGCTTGGCGACACCCCAAAACGTAATATAGTTCCAACATTTAGGAAATAGCCAACTATTAAATATTAATTCGTAGATATCCATACTGTAAATATTGGGCAAGAAGGGATTCGAACCCCTGACACCGTAGTTCGTAGCCACGTGCTCTAGTCCACTGAGCTACAAGCCCAAACTATATTACCTTACTTATATTATTAATAAACATAATTTTTAGTAAAGCTTTTATAAAAAAAATTTCTATGAAAAAGATCATTAGACTTGCAAAATATTTAAATAATAACATAGAGTATTAGTTGAAATAAATTTACTAGAATCACAAAATTTTTATTAACTCATTATTATGTCAAAAAAAATTTTATATCAAGATAATGCAAGACGAGCCTTAGAAAGGGGTATGGAAATCATGGTTGAAGCTGTTTCTGTTACTTTAGGACCAAAAGGAAGAAATGTTGTTTTAGAAAAATCATATGGGTCACCACAAATAATTAATGATGGAGTTACAATTGCAAAAGAAATTTATTTAGAAGATCATATAGAAAATACTGGTGTTTCATTGATACGTCAAGCTGCTTCCAAAACTAATGATGTAGCTGGCGATGGTACTACAACTGCAACTGTTTTAGCTTATGCTATGGTTAAAGAAGGATTAAAAAATGTTGCTGCAGGTGCTAACCCGATTTCTATAAAATTAGGTATGGAAAAAGCTTCTCAGTTTTTAGTAAATCAAATCAATGAGTATGCACAACCTGTTGAAGATATTCAATCTATTAAACAAGTTGCTTCCATTTCTGCGGGAAATGACGATGTTATTGGTTGTTTAATTGCAGATGCTTTAGATAAAGTAGGAAAAGAAGGAATTATTTCTTTAGAAGAAGGTAAAGGTATAACAACTGAATTAGAAATAACTGAAGGAATGAAAATTGAAAAAGGTTTTATTTCGCCTTACTTTATTACAAATCCTGAAAAAATGGAAGTTTCTTATGAGAATCCTCTTATATTATTAACAGACAAAAAATTAACATTAATTCAACAAGATTTATTACCTATTTTGGAACAAGTTACAAAAACAAAACGACCATTATTGATTATTGCAGAAAATGTTGAGAAAGAAGCTCTGGCGACTTTGATTTTAAATAAATTACGTGGAACTATTAATGTTGTAGCAATTCGATCACCAGGTTTTGGTGAACTTCGAAAATTAATGCTAGAAGATATTGCAATTTTAACTGGAGGTACAGTAATAACTCAAGATGCTGGATTAAATTTAGAAAATATTCAATTAAATTTATTTGGACAAGCTAGACGAGTAATAATTAATAAAGATAGTACTACAATTGTTGCGGAAGATACGGAAAATGAAATTAAATTACGTTGTGCACAATTACGAAAACAAATTAATCTTGTAACTACTTCTTATGAAAAAGAAAAACTACAAGATCGAATTGCCAAGTTATCAGGTGGTATTGCTGTCATTAAAGTTGGAGCAATAACAGAAACAGAAATGAAAGATAAAAAATTAAGACTTGAAGATGCTATTAATGCTACTCGTGCTGCAGTAGAAGAAGGAATTGTTCCTGGAGGCGGTACAACATTAACTCATTTATCTGAAAATGTTACTAATTGGGCAAAAAATAATTTAAAAGAAGATGAATTAGTTGGTGCAATGATTATTGCTAAATCTATTATGGCTCCTTTAAAACGAATTATTGAAAATGCGGGAATGAATGGAGCTGTGATAACAGAACAAGTTCAACAAAATGATTTTGAAATAGGTTATGATGCTGTAAAAAATCAACTAGTTAATATGTATGAAGAAGGAATTATTGATCCAGCAAAAGTTACTCGATCTGGAATTCAGAACGCAACTTCAATTGCTAGTATGATATTAACAACAGAATGTATAATCGTTGATAAAAAATAACTTAAACAAATTCTAAAATTTGTTTAAGTTATTTTTTGATTAATTCAAAAATTAAATATCATTTAAATTAGACGACGCATTTGTTTGTTGTGGATTATCTTTATTTGCTGTATTTAAATCTAACATTTCCTTCATAGAAACTTTCAATTGTTCAATATCTTTACCAAGCTCTTCGAAATTTTCAAGTTTTATATTTGATTTTATAGCTTCAATAAGTTTTGTTATTTCAGTTTGTTTTTCTTCAGAGATTGTATCTTTGACTAATAATAATTGCTTATTTGCTTCATAACATAAAGCTTCTGCATTATTTTTTAAATCTATATTTTTTCGTTTTTCTTGATCTATCGATGCATATTGTTCAGCATTTTTTATCATTTCATCAACTTCATTTTGATCTAATGTTGATGCACCTTGAATTGTAACCGATTGTTCTATTCCTGTTCCAAGTTCTTTTGCTTTAACTGATAAAAGACCATCAACATCAATATCAAAAGTTACTTCAATTTGTGGAACGCCACGTTCAGCTTTTGGAATTCCATCTAATCTAAAATTTCCTAAACTTTTATTATCAGATACTAATTCACGTTCACCTTGTAAAACATGTATTTCAACATTTGTTTGATTTTCAACAGCTGTTGAAAACATTTCTGATTTTTTAGTTGGTATAGTAGTATTTCTTGCAATAATCTTTGTCATAATTCCACCTAACGTTTCTACACCTAATGATAAAGGTGTAACATCTAATAATAAAACATCTTTAATTTCACCTGCAAGAATTCCTGCCTGAATAGCAGCTCCAATAGCTACTACTTCATCTGGATTTACAGTTTTATTAGGTTTTTTATTTGTCATTGATTCAACAAGTCTCTGAATAGCAGGAATTCTTGTAGAACCGCCTACGAGAACTACTTCATTAATATCTGATTTATCTAATCGAGCATCATTTAAAGATTTTTCAACTGGTATACGACAACGATTGATTAAATCTTTACATAAATCTTCAAAAATTTCACGAGTTAATTCTTGTTCAATATGTTTTGGACCAGTTTTATCAGCCGTAATAAAAGGTAAATGAATTGTTGCTTTTTCAACTGTTGATAATTCCATTTTGGCTTTCTCTGCTGCTTCAGTTAATCTTTGTAATGCTTGAATATCTTGAAGTAAATCAATTCCTTCTTTTTTTTGAAAATCATCAACAAGCCAATTAACTAAAACTTTATCAAAATCATCACCTCCTAAATTAGTATCACCTGCAGTAGCTAAAACTTCAAAAATACCATCACCAACTTCTAAAATAGATACATCAAATGTACCACCTCCCAAATCAAAAACTAAAATCGTTTCGTTTTGCTTTTGATCTAGGCCATATGCTAAAGATGCAGCAGTAGGTTCATTTATAATTCTTAAAACTTCGATTCCTGCAATTTTACCAGCATCAATTGTAGCTTGTCTTTGTGAATCATTAAAATATGCTGGAACAGTTATCACAGCTTGGGTAACTTCTTGTCCTAAATAACTACTTGCATCATTTACTAATTTTCTTAAAACTTGGGCAGAGATTTCTTCTGGGCTAAAATCTTTACTTAAAGCAGGACATTTAATTTTGATATTACCATTATCGTCTTTACTTACTGCATATGGTAATTTTTTAGCATCTTTTGATAATTCAAATTCTTTTGATCCAATAAATCGTTTTACTGAAAAAAAAGTATTTTCTGGATTAATAACAGCTTGACGTTTAGCAATTTGTCCAACTAATAATTCCTGTTTTTTTGTATAAGCAACAATAGAAGGAGTTGTTCTAAAGCCTTCAGCATTAGTAATAACACTTGGCTTTCCACCTTCAATAGCTGCTACTACAGAATTCGTAGTACCTAAATCAATACCTACAACTTTTCCCATAATAATTTTTTTAAGACATATAATATATATTTTTAATAATATCTCACATTCATGAAAACAACTATTTATCACTTCCGTAAATAAGGTTTTAAAAGTGTATTTTTAGTATATAGACAAATTACTAAATTTTATATAAATTATTTAAAATTTAATAATTTTGATTATTTTATTTGATTCATATTTTTAAAAATTTACAATAAAAAATATTGTTAATATATCTACTTGGAGAAGTATTGTGTCTATCAGTCTATTCGGAAATAAAATTGGTATGACTCAAATTTTTGATGAGTTTGGGAATGTTATTCCTGTTACGATTTTGAAAATTGGTCCTTGCGTTGTAACACAAATTAAAACTAAATTAAAAGATGGGTATGATTCAATTCAAATTGGATACGGAGCTGTATCAAGTAAGAATTTAACTCAACCTCAATTAGGTCATTTAGAAAAATCAAATATTCAACCTTTTAAATATCTCAAAGAGTTTCGAAGTAATGAAATTGAAAATTTTAAAATTGGGCAAACATTAAGTGTAGAATCATTTGAAACAGGTGAATTAGTTGATATAACAGGAAAAAGTATAGGTAAAGGTTTTTCTGGATTACAGCGTCGACATAATTTCTCACGTGGTCCGATGACTCATGGTTCTAAAAATCATCGTGAACCTGGTTCAATTGGTCAAGGAACTACACCAGGTCGAGTTTTTCCTGGAAAAAGAATGGCAGGTCAATTAGGAAATAAAACAGCAAAAATTAGAAAATTGAAAATTATTCAAGTAAATAAAGACGCTAATATTTTAATTATTAAAGGTTCTGTTCCAGGAAAACCTGGAAATTTACTTACTATTACTCAATCTAAATAATTTAGTTAGTATCTTTAAATATTAAAAATTAGGGAATATCAGTTTATGAAAAGTAAAAAATATCTTAAATTTAATGAAATACTAGATACGAATGGGCAAATAATTGCGGATAGTCCTGAACATACAATAGAATTGTCTATTAATGAGAATTCTGGAAGTTATTTAGTTCATAAAGAAATATTAAGGCAATCGATTGCTAAAAAAAAGTTAATTTCTTCAACAAAAACTCGCGCTGAAGTAAGTGGTGGTGGTAGAAAACCATGGCGTCAAAAAGGAACTGGAAGAGCAAGAGCAGGATCTAATCGTTCTCCTTTATTTAAAGGTGGTGGAACTGTTTTTGGTCCAAAACCAAGAATTATTGATTACAAATTAAATCAAAAAGAAAGATATTTAACTAGAAAAATTGTTCTAGCCAGTAAATATTCAATTATGACAACAATAATTGATAATCTAGAAGATTCTTTACAAATTTCTAAAACAAAGGCTCTTTTACAAATTTTTACTAATTGCAATATTGATTTAAATAAAAAAACTTTGTTAATCATAGATAAAAATTCTGTGCCATTAAAACTTTCTAGTCGAAACATTAAAAATTTACAGTTAATGTTAGCTTCAAATTTAAATACTGTAAATTTATTAGCAGCAGAACAAATAATATTAACCCCATCTTCATTGTTAAAAATAAAGGAGATTTATGGTGATTAATTCCTTAATCTTTAAACACAAAATGATAGATATTATTAAATATCCACTTATTACTGATAAAGCAACAAGATTATTAGAAAATAATCAATATAGTTTTATTGTTGATTCAAAATCTAATAAATCAGCTATTAAAATGGCTATTGAATATCTTTTTAACGTGGAAGTAATAAAAATTAATACTAGTAATTTGCCAAGAAAAAAAAAGCGTATTGGAAAATATCTAGGATGGAAGCCTCAATATAAAAAAGCAATTGTTACTTTATCAGAAAATGATACAATAAATTTATTTGCAGAAAATTAATGTATTTTAAGAATTAAAAAAATTATGCCTATTCGTTTATATAAATCGTATACACCTGGTACGCGAAATCGAATACTTTCATCATTTACAGAAATTACTAAAACAAAACCAGAAAAAAAACTTGTTCAAGCAAATCAAAGAAGTAAAGGACGAAATAACCGAGGTGTTATTACTATAAGACATAGAGGTGGAGGACATAAAAAAAAATATAGGTTAGTCGATTTTAGACGGAAAAAATATAATATTGAAGCTACTGTTGCTGCAATTGAATATGATCCAAATCGAAATGCTCGAATAGCCTTACTTCATTATAAAGATGGAGAAAAAAGTTATATTTTACATCCTAACACTTTAAAAGTCGGAGATAAAGTAATTTCTGGACTCGAAACTCCATTATCTGTAGGCAATGCTTTACCTTTAATGGAAATACCTTTAGGAACATCGGTTCACAATATTGAATTAATTCCAAAAAAAGGTGGTCAAATAGTAAGATCAGCAGGAACATCAGCTAAACTTTTAGCTAAAGAAGGAAATTTTGTTACTTTAAGATTACCTTCTAAAGAAGTTAGACTAATTCGTAAAGAATGTTTTGCTACAATAGGTGAAGTGAGTAACAATGATGCTTTTTTAGTACAAAGTGGGAAAGCTGGACGTACTAGATGGTTAGGTAAAAGACCAAGTGTTCGTGGATCTGTTATGAATCCATGTGATCATCCACATGGAGGTGGTGAAGGAAGAGCTCCTATTGGTCGTACTAGACCATTAACACCTTGGGGTAAACCAGCATTAGGAATGAAAACACGTAAAAATAAAAAAAGTAGTAACTCTTATATTCTTCGTCGACGTTCATAAATAATATAGAAAAAAAATATTTGTAGATAAATATATGTCAAGATCTTTAAAGAAAGGACCATATGTAGCGTATCATTTATTAAAAAAAATTGATAAAATGAATACTGCCGGAAAAAAGGACACAATTATAACCTGGTCTAGAAGTTCAACAATAATACCAAATATGGTAGGCCATACTATAGCTGTTTATAATGGTAAACAACATGTTCCAGTTTTTGTTTCGGATCAATTTGTTGGACATAAATTAGGAGAATTTGTTTCAACTAGAACATTTAAGTCTCATATTAAAGCAGATAGAAAAACAAAACGTTAAATTGCTGTTAGTAATTTAAATATATGATAACATAAAGATAATTTTATTTTTTTCAAAGTCTTATGACTATAGAATATATTACAGTAAAAGCAAAATATAATTATAAAGTAACTCAGAATTTGAAAAAAGTTTTACAAACTCTTCGAAAACATTCATTTTTTATAGCACTTGATATTTTATCAGATATATCTAATAGAATAGAGAAAAATATTATTTTACAAATTCTTTATTCTACCGTAACATACGCAGAAAATAATCATTATGCTAATTTGATAAAAATATGGATTGATGATATATATATTAAAAATATTTCAAAACCAAATTATTTTATCAATAAAAATTTTCAAAAATTAGAAGACAATTATTTTATCATTATTAATCTAGGCTTTGAATATAAAGCTTTTCCTGTAAAAAAAGAATCGATTTGGTAAAAATAATTTACATAAATTCTATTTTATAAACAAATTGAGAAGCTAATTAAAATCTTCAAAGAAATAAGAAGGAAAAATATTTATGTCTGAAACACAATCAGTAAAAGCGATAGCAAAATATATTAGGATGTCTCCAAATAAAGTTCGAAGAATTTTAAATCAAATTCGTGGTCGTTCATATCAAGATGCATTAATGATATTAGAATTTTTACCTTATAGAGCTGTAGGCCCTATTTGGCAAGTTTTACATTCTGCTGCTGCTAATGCACAAAATAATTATAATTTAGATAAAAAAAAATTAGTTATTGAACAAGTTTATGCAGATGAAGGTCCTAAATTAAAACGAATTCGACCACGAGCACAAGGAAGAGCTTATTCTATTTTAAAACCAACTTGTCATATTACTGTTATTGTCAAGTCAACTGTCTAAATCAATATTAATATAATTTATTTAAAATAAAAGGATTAGTTTTGTGGGTCAAAAAACACATCCATTGGGTTTTCGATTAGGTGTTACTCAAGAACATAAATCGACTTGGTATGCGTGCTTAAATCAATATGCGAATTTGTTAAAAGAAGATGATAAAATTCGCACTTATTTAGAAAAAATTGCTAAATCAGCGAGTATTTCAAATGTAAAAATTAATAGAAATAGTTTAAGTGATCAAATACATTTAACTATTGAAACAGGTCGTCCTGGAGCTTTAATAGGTGATAATGGATTAGGAATTGAAACTTTATTAAAAAATATTAAAAAAATTTTACCTAATAATAGACAACTAACAATTAATATTGTTGAAGTTGAAAAAATTAATTTAAATGCTTCTTTAATTGCAGATTTAGTTGTAAAACAATTAGAAGAAAGAGTGGCATTCCGACGAGCAATGCGAGAAGCTATGCAAATTGCTCAAGAAGAGCAAATTAGTGGAATTAAAATTCAAGTCTCAGGACGTTTAAATGGTGCAGAAATCGCACGTAGTGAATGGAGTAGAGAAGGTCGTGTTCCATTACAAACTTTACGAGCACAAATTGATTATTCAGTCAAAGAAGCAAATACTATTTATGGAGTATTAGGTATAAAGGTTTGGCTATTTAAAAATGAAATTATAACAAGTTAGTTTAACATTTTTTCTTATTAAATGAATTATTGAATTTTCTTATGATATTAAGTCCAAAACGAACAAAATATAGAAAATACCACCGTGGTAATATGCGAGGAAAAGCAGTAAAAGGAAATGAAATTTCTTTTGGTAATTATGCATTACAAGCAGTCGAACCTAGTTGGATAACAGCTCGTCAAATTGAAGCTGCTCGTCGTACAATCACTCGTTATACTAAAAGAGGAGCTTCTTTATGGATTCGAATTTTTCCTGATAAACCTGTTACAGCAAGAGCAGCAGAATCTCGTATGGGATCTGGGAAAGGGGCTGTAGATTATTGGGTAGCTGTTATTAAACCTGGAACTATCTTATTTGAAATAAGTTCTGTTTCAGAAGATATAGCACGTAATGCTATGAAATTAGCTGCATATAAATTACCAATTAAAACAAAATTTATTACTAGAAATAATATTCAATAAATTAGAAATTATGAGTAGAGTTCAATTCACAGATAGTCTTTCACTTTCCAATAATGAAATATCTGAAGCAATTATTAAAACAGAAAATGAACTATTTGATTTAAGATTTAAAAAATCGACTCGTCAATCTTTTAAATCACATGAAATCAAACAAAAAAAGCGTTATTTAGTATATTTAAAAAGTATTTTAACATCTCGAATAAATTCGATAGAAAAAAAACAAAAAAATATCGTTTTAAAATTAGCTAAAAAGAATACGCTTTCTTTGAATTAAATAAAAAAAGTTTATTTAGTATTTAGGAGTTTTTAATGCCTATTAAAGAAAAAGTTGGTATTGTTGTAAGTAATAAAATGGAGAAAACAATTGTAGTAAAAGTTGAAAATCGATATTCTCATCCTATCTATTCTAAAATTGTTGTAAAAACAAAAAAATATTTAGCACATGATGAAGATAATATTTGTAATATAGGTGATCAAGTTTTATTACAAGAATCTAGACCGTTAAGTAAAAGAAAACGTTGGACTATAATTAAAATCTTGTCAAAATCATCATTAAATTAATAAAAAGGTAAATTTTTATTACTATGATATATCCTCAAACAATTTTAACAGTAGCTGATAATACTGGGGCTAAAAAAATAATGTGTATTAGAGTTTTAGGTGGAAATAAGAAATATGCTAAAGTCGGTGATACTATTATCGGAGTAGTTAAAGAGGCTATTCCAAATATGCCGATTAAACGTTCTGATATTGTACGTGCTATCATTGTAAGAACAGCAAAAGCTATTAGACGTTCAGATGGAATGTATATTAAATTTGATGATAACGCTGCTGTGATTGTAAATTTAGATAGTAACCCAAGAGGAACTCGAGTTTTTGGACCGGTAGCACGTGAAATTCGTGATAAAAACTTTTCAAAAATTGTTTCATTAGCTCCGGAGGTTTTATAAATGTCAAAAATACAAAAAATGCATATTAAAATTGGGGATACTGTCAAAATTATTTCTGGTTCAAATAAAAATCAGATTGGAGAAGTTATGAAAGTATTTCCTAATAGTAAAAAAATTATAGTTAAAGGTATAAATTTAAAATTTAAACATTGTAAACCAAATAGAGAAAATGAAATTGGAGAAATTAAACAAATTGAAGCCCCAATTCATCACTCAAATGTAAAACTAAATTAAATGAATTCACATTATTATGAGTACTAATCATTCAATAGAAGAAGTTTCAGAAGTAAATTATTTGCTTGAAAATATAAAAAAAGAATATATTGAAGGTATTGCACCTATTTTAAAAAAGAATGACTTAACTTTATTTGGAAACCCACATAAAATTCCAAAATTAAAAAAAATCCAGATTAATCGTGGTCTAGGATTAGCGGCTCAAAATACAAATATTTTAAAAAAAAATATTCAAGAATTCACATCAATTACAGGCCAAAAACCAATAATTACTAGAGCTAAAAAATCTATTGCAGGTTTTAAAATTAGAGAAGATATGGAAATAGGGCTTACAGTTACATTACGTGGAAAAAAAATGTATGCCTTTTTAACAAAATTAATCTTTTTTACTTTTCCTCAAATTCGTGATTTTAGAGGTTTATCAGTAAGAAGCTTTGATAAAGCTGGTAATTATACTTTAGGATTTAAAGAACAATTAGTTTTTCCAGAAATCGATTACGATGATGTAGAGCAAACTCAAGGGTTAAATATTACAATAGTATTATCATCATCATTGCCAAAAACTAATACACTTTTTAAATTATTAAATGGAATTATACTTTTAAAATTCTTCCGTTTTCCTTTAAATGATTATGGATATTATGAAAAATATTCTTCGTTGCCTGAAATATCTAAAGTGTGGGATAGAAAAAAACATTTACGCAGAAAACGATGGTCACAAGAATAAATTTGATATTAAAAGGAGATAATTGTGGTTACAGATACAATTTCAGATATGTTAACTAGAATAAGAAACGCTAATTTAGTTAAACATCAAGTTGTTCAAGTTCCTGCTACTAAAATGTCAGTAGCTCTAGCATTAATATTTAAAGAAGAAGGTTATATAAAAGATTTCGAAATTTATAATGAAAATCTTTTCCAATATTTACTTATTTCTTTAAAATATAAAGGGAAATTACGTGAACCTGTTATTAGTAAAATTCAAAGAATAAGTAAACCTGGTTCACGTATTTATGCAAATTCAAAAAATTTACCAAAAGTTTTAGGAAATCTAGGAATTGCAATTCTTTCAACTTCACAAGGAGTAATGACGAATTTAAAAGCAAAAGAACTTGGTATTGGCGGTGAAGTTTTATGTTATATTTGGTAACTGGAGTTATTTTATGTCACGTATCGGAAAATTACCTATTAAAATCCCAGAAAATGTTGATATTATTTCTAATCAATCTGAAATTACAATTAAAGGAAAATTTGGAACATTACAAAAAACAATTCCTGAAATCCTTGAAATTCAACAAGATAATAATATTTTAAATGTTAATCTAAAAATGCAAACACGAACAGGTCGTGCTTTACATGGATTATATAGAACTTTAATAAATAATATGGTAACTGGAGTTTCTCAACAATTCAAAATTACTCTAAATTTAAGGGGTGTTGGATATCGAGCAGCTGTTCAAAATGAATTTTTAACTTTAAATCTAGGATATAGTCATCCTGTTAAATTGTTAATACCAGAAGGGATATCTGTTGAAGTTGTTCAAAATACAACATTGAATTTAACAGGATGCGATAAAGAAAATTTAGGTTTATTTGCATCAAATATAAGATCATGGCGACCACCTGAACCATATAAAGGAAAAGGTATTATATTTGAAGGAGAAATTGTAAAAAGAAAAGCAGGTAAATCTGGTAAAAAATAATATCTTATTTATATCGTATTAAATAAAACAGAAAAAAATATGAAATTTTCAAAGCGAGTTTTGTTAAAACTTAAAAATAAAAATAAAAAGTTAAAACCTCAATATTATAAAAAATTAAAACGTGAAAGTTTAAGAGGATTATTAAAAGGAAATTCACATAGACCGAGATTATCTGTTTATCGTTCTAATCAAAATATTTATGCTCAAATTATTGATGATACTACTTCAAATACACTTGTTTCTTGTTCAACTTTAGATAGAGATATCAAATTATTTATTTCAAATGGAAGAACATGTGAAGCATCTAGATTAATTGGAGAAAAATTAGCAAAATTGAGTTTAAAAAAAAATATTACTAAGATTGTTTTCGATCGAGGTCGTTACTTATATCACGGAAGAATAAAAGCATTAGCAGATGGTGCTCGTGCTGGAGGTTTAGATTTTTAAAAAATTTTTAAGTATATCTTTATATAATTCATATGACTACTGACTTAAAACAAGTAAATAAAATAAAAAAAAATTCTCGATCAAATGAAAATACAAATGATTCAAAATTAGTGGAACGTTTAATTAAAATTAGTCGAGTTTCAAAAGTTACAAAGGGTGGTAAAAAATTAAGTTTTCGTGCAATTGTTGTTATTGGAAATGAAAATGGACAAGTTGGAATTGGTGTAGCTAAAGCTGATGATGTAGTTAATGCTTTTAAAAAAGCAAAAACAGATGGGAAGAAAAATTTAATTAAAATTCCGTTAACAAAAACTTTAAGTATCCCACATAATGTAGTAGGTAATTTTGGAGCCTGTAAAATAATTATGCGTCCTTCTATGGAAGGTTCTGGTGTAATTGCTGGAGGAGCAGTTCGTACTGTACTTGAAGTTGCCGGAATAAAAAATGTAATTGCTAAACAATTAGGATCCGATAATTTATTAAATAATGCGCGAGCATCAATTTCAGCGTTAAAAAATTTAACAACTTTTTCAGAAGTTTCTAAAAAACGTGACCTTAGTCTAAAATAAATATTTTAATAAGGTAAAAATTAAAAAGTATGAAATTAGAAAGAAATCAACCTAACGATAAAAATTTATTGTTAAAACAATTATTTTTAACACTAGGGTTATTAATATTTATTCGAATAGGAACTTTTTTACCAGTACCTGGAATAGATCATGGACATTTAACTTTTTATATTCAAAGACATTCTCTTACAAAAAGTTTAGTTAGTACTTTTTCTGGAAATGATGTTTTTGTAATAGGTTTATTTACATTAAATATATTTCCTTATATTAATGCATCAATTTTAATGCAATTATTGGTAAGTTTAATTCCAGGACTTGCTAAGTTACAAAAAGAAGGTGGAAGTGAAGGCCGAAGAAGTATAACTCGTATAACAAGAATAATTACTTTGGGTTGGGCTTTAATACAAAGTACAAGTGTCGCTTTTTATTTAAAACGAGCTCTATTCAATTGGAACTTATTTTTAGCAGGTGAGATTGTTTTATGGCTTACAACTGGAGCAATGATCGTTTTATGGTTAAGTGAATTAATTACTGAATATGGTCTTGGTAATGGTGCATCATTATTAATTTATACAAATATTATTTCTAGTTTGCCAAATTTAGGAAAAAAATTATTAGAAGAAAATTTTGGAAGTTACAATTTTTTAACTTGGTTATTTATAAGTTTACTTTTTTTTATAGCCATTTATGGTATTGTATTATTACAAGAAGGAGTTCGAATTGTTCCGTTAATATCATCAAAACAATTAACTCAAATAACTCCTACATTTTCTGAATTTCCAAAAAATAATTATATTCCTTTACGATTTAATCAAGCAGGTGTTATGCCAATAATTTTGACAACAGCTGTATTAGTAATTCCAAATTATATTAATAGTTTAGGATTATTACCAATTTTAACTCTTCCAGTTTTAAATCAATCTTCTAAAATTATTTATTGGCTTAGTTATTTTATTTTAATATTATTATTTAGTTCTTTCTATTCAAATATTATTCTTAATCCAAAAGATATATCTAATGAGCTGCAGAAAATGGCTGTTAGTATTCCAGGAATACGTCCTGGTATTGCAACAACTTATTATTTAAAACAAGTTATGAAACGAGTAACATTATTAGGAGCAATAATGTTAGCAATTCTAGCAACATTTCCAAATATAATGGAATCTATTTTAAATATTTCAAGTTTTAATGGTTTAGGAACAACATCTTTACTTATTTTAGTAGGTGTAATACTAGATTTATCTAGAGAAATTCGGAGCATATTGTTATCGAACATTTATAATGATATGTTCAATTAAAAATAATTATTTTTTTATCAATTAATTTAAATGAAAGTTCGCCCTTCGGTAAAAAAAATGTGTGATAAATGTCGGATTATTAAAAGACATGGAAAAATTATGGTCATTTGTGAAAATGCAAAACATAAACAACGTCAAGGTTAATAATTAAAAGGAGTTATTTTAATGGTAAGATTCGTTGGTATTGATTTACCTAAAAATAAAAAAATTACTTATGCTTTAACTTATATTCATGGAATTGGGTTAACATCGGCAAAGAAAATAGTAGAATTAGCTAAAATAGATTCTGATACTAGAACTGAAAACTTAACAACAGAACAAGTAATTACGATACGAGATGTTTTAGATAAGATGAATTTAAAATTAGAAGGTGATTTAAGAAGATTTAATGGTTTAAATGTAAAGCGTTTAATTGAAATTAATTGTTTTCGTGGTAAACGGCACCGTACTTCTTTACCAGTAAGAGGACAAAGAACTCGAACAAATGCTAGAACACGTAGAGGTAGTAAAAAAACGGTTTCTGGTAAGAAAAAATAACTTTATTTTTTAAAGAAATAAACATTTATTAATTTATATTTATGGCACAGAAAACACGGAAAACAACAACAAAAAGAGAAAAAAGTAATTTTCCTGTAGGAATTGTTCATATTCAATCTACATTTAATAATACTATAGTTACTATAACAAATTTAACAGGTGATACTATTTCGTGGGCTTCAGCAGGAAGTTCAGGCTTTAAAGGAGCTAGAAAAGGTACTCCGTTTGCTGCTCAAACAGCAGCTGAAAATGCCGCTCTTCAAGCATTGAGTGTAGGTTTGAAAAGTGTAGATATTTTAGTAAAAGGGCAAGGATCTGGACGAGAAACTGCAATTCGATCAATACAAGGAGCAGGATTTGATATTACTTCGATTCAGGATATTACACCTGTACCTCATAATGGATGTCGTCCACCAAAAAGACGTCGAGTTTAATCTGAAATATTATAAATAAATTAAAAATATGCTGAATCCTTATATTAAATGTCTAAAATCAGAAAAAACTGAATCAGGTGTTTTATATGGACAATTTTTGATTAATTCTTTAAGAGTTGGACAAGGGATAACTATTGGAAATTTATTACGTCGAGTTTTATTAAGTGATTTGGGCGGTATGAGTATCACAGCAATCAGAATTGCTGGAATTAAAGATGAATTCTCACTAATTACAGGAGTTCGAGAAGATATTCTTGAAATATTATTAAATTTAAAAGGTATTGTTGTAAAAAGTAAAAATAAAGAATCTAAATATGGTTATTTGAAAATACAAGGACCTGCTATTATTACTGCAAATTTAATAAATTTACCTTCTGAATTAGAAATTATAAATCCAAATCATTATATTGCAACATTATCAACTAATAATTTTCTCGAGATTGAATTTAAATTTGAATATGGTACTGGATATAAATTAGCAAGTGAAACTTTTCATGATAAATCAGAAAATTTTTTACAAATTGATGCTATTTTTATGCCAGTTCAAAAAGTTGATTTTAAAATAGAAAATATTTATGAAAATTCAGATGATATAACAGAACGGTTATTAATAGATATTTGGACTAATGGAAGTATTACACCAAAGGAAGCTATTATCGAAGCATCGCAATCGATTTGTACATTTTTTAATTCAATAATAAAAGATAATTTTATAGATGAAATAAAAAATGCTGATAATGATCTTTTATTAAATACAAAAGATCCTTATACAAATATTGCCATTGAAGAGTTACAATTATCAGTACGAGCTTATAATTGTTTAAAACGAGCTAAAATAAATACAATTGGAGATTTATTAATTTATTCTCCGGAAAAATTACAAGAACTCAAAAATTTTGGTCGAAAATCTGCAGATGAAGTTTTTATGAAACTTAAAAATAAATTAGGAATAGTTTTAAAGTAATCAATTTCTATTTTAATAAAAAAAATTTTTATGAATAATACATTTTTATCAAATTCAAACTATAGTACAAAAAAGTGGTATATTATAGATGCAACAAATAAATCAGTAGGTAGATTATCAACTCTTATTTCTACAATTTTACAAGGAAAACATAAAGTTGATTATAATCCATCTATAAATGTAGGAGATTATATAATAATTATAAATGCTGAAAAAATTATATTTGATGCTTCTAAAATAAAATATCATGTTTATAAACCAGGAAAACCTGGTAGTGCTTTAAAAAAAGTTACAAATCGTAGTCCCCAAAAAGTTATTGAAGACACTGTAAAAAATATGTTACCTAAAGGTTTAAGATCATTAATCCCGAAAAGATTACGTATTTATAATTCATCAAATCATCCGCATTTAGCACAAAATCCTGTTGTGTTTAACTTAGAAAAATAAATAAAAAAACAAGAATTTTTAACTATTGGTTTCAAAATATTTTATGACTATTAAAACTGATTCTGTTATAAGAAAAGAAAAAATTGGTGTAGGTAAAAGAAAACAAGCAGTGGCAAGAGTTTTTCTTTATCCTGGAAATGGTAATCTTCTTATTAATAAAATTCCAGGAGAAAAATATTTGCAATATAATACAATGTATTTAAATAATATTTGGGATCCTTTAAAAAAATTAAATCTAGAAAAACAATTTGATATTATTGCATTAGTTAGAGGTGGTGGACTTACAGGCCAAACAAATGCAATTCAATTAGGCGTAGCTAGATTAATTTGTAAAATGGATCAAAAAAACCGTTCTATATTAAAACCATATGGATTTTTAACTAGAGATGCAAGAATTAAAGAACGTAAAAAATATGGTTTAAGAAAAGCTAGAAAAGCTCCACAATATTCAAAACGATAATTTATATTAAAAAAAATATGTCAAAACCTGAAATTCATCCTACATGGTTTCCAAATACTCCCGTATTTTGTGATGGAAAATTAATTTGTTATACTGGATCTACAAAACAAGAATTAAATGTCGATGTTTGGTTAAAAAATCATCCATTTTATACTGATTCACAAACTATTATTGATAGTGAAGGTCGCGTTGAAAGATTTATGAAAAAATATGGATTAAATCCAGCAAATAATTAAAACAATTTTTATTTTAAGATTAAATTAAATATGCCAACTATTCAACAACTTGTTCGTTCACCACGAATAAAAATAAATAAAAAAACAAAATCTCCAGCTTTAGTAAGTTGTCCACAAAGAAGAGGAGTATGTACAAGAGTTTATACGACAACACCAAAAAAACCAAATTCTGCAATTCGAAAAGTTGCTCGAGTTAGATTAACATCGGGTTTTGAAGTTACAGCTTATATTCCAGGAATTGGTCATAATTTACAAGAACATTCTGTTGTTTTAATTCGTGGAGGTCGTGTTAAAGATTTACCTGGGGTTCGATATCATATTGTTCGAGGAGCATTAGATAGTGGTGGTGTAAAAAATAGAACACAAGGACGTTCAAAATATGGTGTTAAGAAGCCTAAAGGTGATTAACAATTACTTTTAAACTAAATTCTGATCAAAAAATTTTATTCATTTACAAAGTTTTATATTATGTCTCGTCGCAATGTAGCAAAAAAAAGATTTCCAGAGGTAGATCCTATTTACAATAGTTATTTAGTTAGTCTTTTAATTACACGAATTTTAAAATCGGGGAAAAAAAATTTAGCTCAAAATATTGTGATTAGTGCATTTGAAATAATTCGCGCTAAGACAAATCAAGATCCACTGATGATTTTTGAAAAAGCCATTAAAAATGCTAGCCCAGTTGTTGAAGTAAAAGCTCGTAGGATAGGCGGTTCTACTTATCAAGTACCAGTTGAAGTAAGTGGATTTAGAGCAACAAATTTATCATTACGATGGATAATTCAATATGCTCGTCAACGTGTTGGTAGAACAATGTCTATAAAACTTGCAAGCGAAATAATTGACACTGCTAATGATATAGGTAATACTATAAAGAAAAAAGAAGAAACTCATAGAATGGCTGAAGCTAATAAAGCTTTCGCTCATTTTAAATATTAAAAATTTTTATTCTCGCTAAAAGCTATAAAAAATTATATATATTTCTAATATTTCAAGGAAATTTCAAAAATGGCACGCGAAAAATTTGAACGTACGAAACCTCATGTTAATATCGGTACTATAGGTCATGTTGATCATGGAAAAACAACTTTAACAGCAGCAATTACTGCGACTTTAGCTTTATCAGGAAAAGCAGTAGCTAAAAATTATGCAGATATTGATGCTGCTCCTGAAGAACGAGCTCGTGGTATTACAATTAATACAGCGCATGTTGAATATGAAACAGAAAATCGTCATTATGCACACGTGGATTGTCCAGGCCATGCTGATTATGTTAAAAATATGATTACAGGTGCCGCACAAATGGATGGTGCTATTTTAGTTGTTTCTGCAGCTGATGGTCCTATGCCTCAAACTCGTGAGCATATTCTTTTATCAAAACAAGTTGGTGTTCCAGATATTGTTGTTTTTCTAAATAAAGAAGATCAAGTAGATGATGCAGAATTATTAGAATTAGTAGAATTAGAAGTTCGAGAACTATTATCTGCTTATGATTTCCCTGGTGATGATATTCCAATTTGTGCAGGTTCAGCTTTACAAGCATTAGAAGCTATTTCAGCTAATCCAGATATTAAACGAGGTGAAAATCCTTGGGTAGATAAAATCTATAAATTAATGGATGCAGTTGATGAGTATATACCTACTCCAGAACGAGATGTCGAAAAAACATTCTTAATGGCAATTGAAGATGTCTTCTCAATTACAGGTCGTGGAACAGTAGCAACTGGTCGAATTGAAAGAGGAGTTATTAAAGTAGGTGAGAATGTAGAAATTGTAGGTCTTTCATTAGAAACTAGAACAACAACAATTACTGGAATTGAAATGTTCCAAAAGACCTTAGATGAAGGTTATGCAGGTGATAATGTAGGAATTTTATTACGTGGTATTACACGTGAAGAAATTGAACGTGGTATGGTTTTAGCTCAACCTGGTACAATCACTCCACATACAAATTTTGAAGCAGAAGTTTATGTTTTAACAAAAGAAGAAGGTGGACGTCATACACCTTTCTTTACTGGTTATAGACCACAATTTTATTTAAGAACAACAGATGTAACTGGAGCTATCACACAATTCACATCAGATGATGGTACAGTTGTTGAAATGGTTATGCCTGGTGATCGTATTAAAATGACTGCTGAATTAATTTATCCTGTTGCAATTGAAGAAGGAATGAGATTCGCAGTCCGTGAAGGAGGAAGAACAATTGGAGCAGGTGTAGTTTCTAAAATTATTAAATAATATTATAATATTAAGCATGATAACAAAAACGAATGAAAAAATTCGTGTTAAATTAGAATCATTTAATCATGAATTATTAGTTTCATCATGTCAAAAAATCATTGATCTTACACAAAATAATGAATCTACTACTTTAAAAGTAGTTTCTTTACCTACTGATAAAAGAATATATTGTGTTTTAAGATCTCCACATGTTGATAAAGATTCACGAGAACATTTTGAAATAAGAATACATAAAAGAATTTTAGAAATTTATTATGATTCAACAATAAATATTTTTGAATTATTAACAAAATCTGATTTACCATCAGGTGTTTTGTATAAAATTTGTATCTCTTAGTAAATAAAAAATTTGATATTTTTTTCCATTATAATGGAAAAAAATATCAGTATATTTGATAAAAAAAAATTATCAATATATACAAATATAAATTTTATTTTATTTTTGTCTAAATAAAAAATTTTAGATTATAATATCTAATTATAATGGGGACGGAGGGACTTGAACCCTCACGCACTATCACTAGGCAACGGATTTTAAGTCCGTCGTGTCTACCAATTCCACCACGTCCCCTATAAAAACTTATTTTTAATTTTAATATATAATATATATTTATAATAGTCAATAGTTAAAATAAACACTTCTAGGCGGCACCCAGATTCGAACTGGGGAATCGAGGATTTGCAATCCACTGCCTTACCACTTGGCCATACCGCCATATTAAAGAATATAATAATAAACTTAAATTTGAATAACAATGATTATTAAAAATGTTTTTTTGATAAATTTAATATGTGAATAGAATTAAAAAATTATTTATTAAAAAAAGTATAAAAAAATGTTTGAAAAATTTACTGAAGGTGCGATTAAAGTAATAATGTTATCGCAAGAAGAAGCTAGAAGAATGGGCCATAATTTTGTTGGAACAGAGCAATTATTTCTAGGTATTATTGGACAACGAATCGGATTAGGAGCTAAAGCTTTAAGATCTTTAGGTGTAACATTAAAAAAAGCAAGAAAAGAAGTAGAAAATTATATAGGACGTGGTACAGGATTCGTTGCTTCGGAAATTCCTTTTACTCCTAGAGCAAAGCGTGTTTTGGAAATGGCAGTTCAAGAAGGAAAAGATATAGGTCAAAATTATGTTGGAACAGAACATATTCTTTTAGCTTTATTATCTGAAGAAGATGGTGTTGCAATTAGAACAATAGAAAAATTAGGAGTAGATATAGCTCAATTAAGAAGTAAAACTTTAGCTCTTATAAAAGAAAATCAAGAAGAGCTGTTACGACCATTATCTGATTCAGAGAAAAAAATACTGGATAGAGGTGATAACGAGGCTACTACAACACCAACATTAGATGAATATGCAGATAATATTACAAAAGAAGCAATAGAAGGTCGTTTAGATCCAATTATTGGTCGAGATAAAGAAATTTTTGAAGTTATTAAAGTTTTAGCACGACGCAGTAAAAATAATCCAGTTCTAATTGGTGAACCCGGAGTAGGAAAAACAGCTGTTGCTGAAGGACTTGCACAGCTTATTTTAACTCAAGATGTTCCTAATTTTTTAGAAGGGAATGTTCTAATGTCTTTAGATTTGGGTTCAATATTAGCAGGAACTAAATATAGAGGGGAATTTGAAGAGCGGTTAAAAAAAATCGTTGAGGAAGTTCAATTAGATTCGACAATTATTCTAGTAATAGATGAAATTCATACTCTTGTAGGTGCTGGAGCAGCTGAAGGAGCTGTAGATGCTGCAAACATATTAAAACCTGCTTTAGCGAGAGGAGGGTTCAGATGTATTGGAGCAACAACTGTTGAAGAATATCGAAAATATATTGAAAGAGATGCTGCTTTAGAGCGTAGATTCCAACCTGTTCATGTTAAAGAACCTAGTGTCGGTGTAACTATAGATATTTTACGTGGATTACGTTCAAAATTTGAAAGACATCATACATTAACTTATCATGATGCTGCTATTGAACAAGCTGCTATATTAGCAGATCAATATATTGCAGATCGATATTTACCCGATAAAGCAATTGATGTTTTAGATGAAGCTGGTTCACGTGTTAGATTAGAAAATAAAAGATTACCTGAAGGTATTTTATTATTATTAAATGAATTGCAAGAAACATTAACAGAAAAAGATATTGCTGTTAGAGAACAAGATTTTGAAACAGCATCTCAACTTTTAGATTATGAGATGGAAGTGAGAATACAAATCCAAGTAATGAAACAAGCTCTTCAAATTAATGAAAAAGCTGGTTTAAAACGAGCAAACATTGATATGGTTATGGAAGAAGATGTTGCTGAAGTAATTGCAGGATGGACAGGTATTCCAATAACTAAAATTTCTGAATCAGAATCTAAAAAATTATTGAACATGGAGGAAACACTTCATGAAAGAATTATTGGTCAACATCAAGCTATTGAAGCTGTTTCTAAAGCTATTAGACGAGCACGTGTAGGCTTAAGAAATCCAAATAGACCGATTGCTAGTTTTATTTTTGCTGGTCCTACAGGTGTAGGAAAAACTGAATTAACTAAAGCTTTAGCAGCTTATATGTTTGGCAGTGAAGAAACAATGGTAAGATTAGATATGTCTGAATATATGGAAAAACATACGGTTGCTAAGTTAATTGGTTCTCCACCAGGTTATGTAGGATATAGTGAAGGAGGACAATTAACAGAAGCAGTTCGTAGTAAACCTTATACGGTTATTTTATTTGATGAAGTTGAAAAAGCTCATCCTGATGTATTTAATTTATTATTACAGATTCTAGATGATGGTCGATTAACAGATTCAAAAGGTCGAACAATTGATTTCAAAAATACATTAATTATAATGACTTCTAATGTTGGAGCAAAAATAATAGAAAAGGAAAGTGGAATTCAATCTAAAGGATCGAACAAAAGTAGTTTAGATATTAATTCAGACTTTTTATCATATTCTTCAGATCCTGTATTAGATCCAAATGTATATAAAAGAATTTCTTTTTTAGTTAATGAAGAATTAAAAAAATATTTCCGTCCTGAATTTTTAAATCGTTTAGATGAAATTATTGTTTTTAGTCATTTAACAAAGAGTGATGTAAAACAAATTTCTGAAATTATGATAAAACAATTACAAGATCGGATGAAAGAAAAAGAAATAGAATTGGATGTTAGAAATGTTGTTAAAGAAATACTTGTAGACCAAGGATTTGATCCTATTTACGGAGCTCGTCCATTACGTAGAGCTGTAATGCGTTTATTAGAAGATAATTTAGCACAAGAATTTTTATCAAAACCTTTGTATCCAAGGACAAAAATAATTATTGATGCAGATTTAGAAGATAATATAATTGTTAATGTGGATTATAGTCGAGTTGACCCTAAACTTCGAAATGATGAAGAAAAAGAAGAAATTTCTTCATCATAAAATAAACTATTATAAGATTTCTAAGAAATCTTATAATAGTTTATTAATTTTACTTATTTGATTTAAAGGTGAACTAGGTGTAGCATATTGCTTTTTATCCATTAAACCTGCTAAATAACCCAATCGCCCAGATTGTACAGCTAAATTCATTGCGAAAGCCATATCTTCTGGATTTTTGGATTGAGCAACTGCTGTATTTAATAATACAGCATCTGCTCCTAATTCCATTGCTAATGATACTTCACTAGGTGTTCTAATACCTGCGTCTATAATTACTGGAATATTTGAATTTTCAATTATAATTTCTATATTGGTTATATTTTTTAAACCTTGTCCGGATCCAATTGGTGATCCTAATGGCATTATAGTGGCACAACCTAAGTCTTCCAAATGTAAAGCTAACATTGGATCTGCGTTAATATAAGGTAAGACAGTAAATCCCTTTTTTATAAGAAATTCTGCTGCTTTTAAGGTTCCTATAGGATCTGGTAATAGGTATTTTGGATCTGAAATTACTTCTAACTTAACAAAAAAATTATCTTCTTGTCCGATTCGACAAGCTAATTCATGCCCTAAAAAAGCCATACGAATTGCTTCTTCTGCAGTTTGAGATCCTGCAGTATTTGGTAATAACCATAAATTTTTCCAATCAAAATGATTTAAGAAATTAGTATTATCAAAATTTAGATTAGTAGGTAATCGTCTAATTGCTACAGTTATAATTTCACATTTACTTGCTTTTATACTGTTTATTGCTGTTTTGACTGTTTGATATTTTCCAGTTCCCAACATTAATCTAGAATTAAATTTTTTATTCCCAATTATTAGGCTGTCTAAATTATTAATCATTTTTTTTTAATTTTAGTGAATACTCCCCAGGTAGGATTTGAACCTACGACCAATCGGTTAACAGCCGATTGCTCTACCACTGAGCTACTGAGGATGTATTAACTCTGTATATATAGTAGCATATATATTCAATATTTTCAATTTCTTTTTATTAAATTTTTTATTCTTTTTTGAGTATGAAAAACCTTAAAACATTAGTATCTAATTTTAAGTCTTTTGAAAATTTATTTATTAAATAAGGCATACTTGAAAAATTAATTTGAATGAAATTACCTTTTTTTTGCTTTTTGATTAAATAAGCCAAATCTCTTTTTCCTCTTGAAATAACAGATATTTTAGATGCACTTGAATATTGTAACGCTTTAGCATAATTAAATGCCCAAATTTTTAATTCAGTATCATTAAATTCTTCTCGTAAAAGAATCATCATTTCATACTTTATTGTTCCTGACATAAGATAATAGATAATAACAATTGCAAATATATTAATAGTTTTATATTTAGAATGTCAATTTTTAGAAATTAATCTTTTAATAATTCAATAAATTAATAAGATTATGTTTATAGAATTATTTTTTTTTTAATTAAAAAATTAAATTCGTTAAATCATTTAATTTCTATTAAAATAATATAATGTAAAATATTTTTTATTGGAGATAATCAATGGACTGGAATAATATTCAAAATTTTTTATCTAATATAGTTTTTGCAATTCTACTTTTTACAATGATCATTTATTGGGTTAATTTATCATTTTTAAATTCAATAAATAATTTATCAAAAATCGGTAATTATTGTTCTATTTTAGCTAATATTGTTTTATTTTTTATTCTTTGCTCAAGATGGATCGTAGCAGGATATTTTCCATTAAGTAATTTGTATGAATCTTTACTTTTTTTAACTTGGACATTATTAACTTTATACTTATATATTGAATATAAGACAAAAAGTAAATTAATTGGAGCTATTTTAATTCCAGTAGCTTTATTAGTAAATGGATTTGCTAATTTAACATTATCTACAGAAATGCAAAAAGCAAGTCCTCTAGTTCCTGCTCTGCAGTCAAATTGGTTAATGATGCATGTTAGTATGATGATGCTAAGTTATGCAACTTTAATTATTGGTTCATTATTATGCATCTTATTTTTAGTAATTTCTAATTATCAAGATATTGATTTTCAGTCTATTAATAATTCTTCTTTACCTTTTTCAAATGTCTTATTTAACTATTACGAATTAAAACTTTTTTCACCCTCAGATGAAATTTCTGAACTTGGGAAATTAAAACTTTTATATAGTTTAGACAATTGGAGTTATCGAATAATTGGATTAGGGTTTCCTTTTTTAA